ATATTCATAAATTCGAACTCATAGTAAATGTGAAATACTTATTTTATATAAAAAAGGTGTGGGGGAAATAAAAAAGATGCAGGGTACTTTGTCCGTTTGGTTAGCCAAACGCGGGCTGATTCATAGATCGTTGGGCTTCGATTACCAAGGAATAGAGACTTTACAAATAAAGCCCGAAGATTGGCATTCTATTGCTGTAATTTTATATGTATATGGTTACAATTATTTACGTTCGCAATGTGCCTATGATGTGGCACCTGGTGGCCTCTTAGCCAGTGTGTATCATCTTACGAGAATAGAATATGGTGTCAATCAAGCGGAAGAAGTCTGCATAAAAGTATTTATGCACAGGAGTAATCCTCGAATTCCATCCGTTTTCTGGGTTTGGAAAAGTACGGATTTTCAAGAACGGGAATCTTATGATATGTTAGGAATCACTTATGATAGCCATCCACGACTGAAACGGATTTTAATGCCCGAAAGTTGGATAGGGTGGCCTTTACGTAAAGATTATATTGCCCCCAATTTTTATGAAATCCAAGATGCTTATTGAATGATAAAAAACGAGTCTTAGCTTCTACAATTACGGACCTTCATGGAATATTTTGAATTCGATTCTTTTTTAAATCAAACAAACAGAAGAATCGAGGTCTCATTCATATTATTATAGATAGCTTGATCTCCAATTTGAAAGATACCTTTTTTTTTCGTAAAAGCCGAGCCAATAGGCGGAACTAAAAAAAAAAGTTCTGCATTATGAACTTTGTATCGCGCACATAACTTAGTCAACTTTAGTCACATAACTGGGAATGAATAAATAAGATCGGAAAGCAATAAATGAGGGGGGGTACAATTCTATTTCTATTGTATCTAATCAATCTTGGGGTCTTTCTGCCCTTCAACTCTAGATACTATAGATATAGACAGATATAGACCTTTTTTTTTTACTTGTTTTGTTTGATTCTTTCAAACCGAACTTTCCTTTCGAATATGTATTATGTATAAAGTATTTTACATTCTTTTTGAACGGATGGACCCACAACATGAACAAAAACAGAGAGGGGTATAAAGGATGATTGCACTTTTTTACTAAGGATCCGTTTAATTTGAAGAATAAAAACTTATCAAAATTAATCAATCATATGCCAAGAACCAGATTTGAACTGGTGACACGAGGATTTTCAGTCCTCTGCTCTACCAACTGAGCTATCCCGGCCATTACCGAGGTATCATCCTCATTTTACATTTTAAAAGATTACTTGGGTCTATGTCAATTAAAAGAAACGCAAAAGTAGTAAATGAGAAAAGTTTTGGACCGGGAATTTCTTGGATCTTCGAAAAGAAGACTTTATAAATTTTCAAATAAAAAAATGATATAGATTCTAACTAATTCAAATCTATATTTCTTTCTCATTTGTCCGTGTATGATATATCCCACAAGACTTGTATATAATAAGAAAAGAAATTATAGTTTGGAAAAGCGTAGGATGAATGAAAAAAGATAATGAATTCTTGAATAACTAAAAAAAAAAAGGTAAGGTGTCAAACAGACTTTTTGGGGTAGTAGAGTTGGGGATAGAGGGACTTGAACCCTCACGATTTTAAAAGTCAACGGATTTTCATCTTACTATAAATTTCATTGTTGTCAGTATTGACATGTAGAATGGGACTCTATCTTTATTCTCGTCCGATTAATAAGTTCCACCAAGGATCTATCAGACTATGAAGTGAATCTATTGATCAATACAAGGTAGTGAACTCCATTTGTTAGAACAGCTTCCATTGAGTCTCTGCACCTATCCCTCTTTTCTCGCTTTTTAAACTCAGGTTTGTTCGCGTAAACCAGGATTTGGCTCAGGATTGCCCATTGTTAATTCCAGGGTTTCTCTGAATTTGAAAGTTATCACTTAGTAGGTTTCCATACCAAGGCTCAATCCAATTAAGTCCGTAGCGTCTACCAATTCCGCCATATCCCCTTTTTTGCTTTGAGATTAGGATCTCATTATGATGTCTTTCCACTTTTTCTTATGCCGAAACTTTTGAATTTATTACATATAGATACTTTTTTGATTTCTTTGGTATCTTCTTTCATTTTTTTTTAGCCCCATTCATATTTATTTAGTCTAATCAACAAGGATTCTATCATTTTTGTATTTGCAATTCAATATGGTTATATATATATACATATATATATATATATATATTCTTCCTTTTCTAATCTTTGTCTTAAATTTTAATCAATAGTCGAACGGTCGATTCTTTTTTTTTTTTTACTTACATGAAAACATGAAAAGAAATTTATGATTATTATGATTATTATTGAAACTTAGAATTCTACAATGTGCAATGGAAAAAGATTATAAGTCTACTTCGTAGATTTGAAATTCGAATAATTCTAACAAATTCTATAATATTAATATTAGAAATAAAATAAAAAGACAAAAAGTATAAAATAATAATAATAGTATGAGGTTAGAACAAAAAAAACAAGAATTTCAAATAAGATATAAGTGCACTAAAAAAAAAAAAAAGATTTCTGATCTAATTAAGATTTTCTTATTTAGAAACTAATGAAATCAAAATTAGAAAGTCAATATATTGCTATATTCTAGTAATTTAATTAATTAAGGTTATGTTTTATTTATTTAATATTTAATGATAGTCACTATTTAGTTCAGCTATATTCTGTTCTAGAATATATAGAATATGATTAATTATAAATAGATAAGGAAAAATATGAATAGATTATAGTTAATTGATACGATCCAGTAGTTTAGTGAATTTGTATGGATGCGCTATTTTATTTGAGCCCGCTTAGCTCAGAGGTTAGAGCATCGCATTTGTAATGCGATGGTCATCGGTTCGATTCCGATAGCCGGCTTTTCCATATTTTTGCGTTTTTTTTACATGATTTTAAATGTACTTTAAAAATAAACAAAATAAAAGAAGATTGAAAAGACTTCTTTTGCCTTTTTCCAAGAGTTACCACGCCATTTATATTATGGCATAGAAACTTCCATATAGGAATATATATTGGGTAAGGGGGTTAGATCTTTGCAAAATAAATCAAGAAAATAAAGGAAAATTTTTGTAATTTATTTGATTTATATATATTGTATATACAATAAAAAATCTGTATATTCAGAGAATATATCTTCTGAGTCTTTGTACTCCAATAATTTATTGGAGCGGATTTCACGTCATTTATCATTATCATTTAGTTCAGTTTTAATTTTGTTTAGTTTTGTACAATTTCAATAAAAAAAAGGAGTCTTTATGTCACGTTACCGAGGGCCTCGTTTTAAAAAAATACGCCGTCTGGGGGCTTTACCGGGACTAACTAGTAAAAGACCTAGGGCAGGAAGCGATCTTCGAAACCAATCACGCTCCGGAAAAAAATCTCAATATCGTATTCGTTTAGAAGAAAAACAAAAATTGCGTTTTCATTATGGTCTTACAGAACGCCAATTACTTAAATATGTTCGTATCGCCGGAAAAGCCAAGGGGTCAACAGGTCAAGTTTTATTACAATTACTTGAAATGCGTTTGGATAACATCCTTTTTCGATTGGGTATGGCTTTAACTATTCCTCAAGCGCGCCAATTAGTTAACCACGGACATATTTTAGTTAATGGTCGTATAGTTGATATACCAAGTTATCGCTGCAAACCCCGAGATATTATTACAGTGAAGGATGAACAAAACTCTAGAACTTTGGTTCAAAATCTTCTTGATTCATCTGCCCCCGAGGAATTACCAAACCATCTCACTCTTCACACATTCCAATATGAAGGGTTAGTCAATCAAATAATAGATAGGAAATGCGTCGGTTTGAAAATAAATGAATTGCTTGTCGTAGAATATTACTCTCGACAGACTTAATAAACCTAACTTAAGTAAAAAAAATAACGAAAAATTTAAAATAAGAGTTCGGCCAACTCCCCTTTGCCCTCTTTTTTGATTAAAAAGGTACAAGGTAAGGGGTTTTCTCGCGGAATCTTTTTCCTAGTCATGTATCATAAATTGGTAGGGAGGTTTGTATCCCTTGTTTGCTCTTCCCAGCATTTTCCATATCAAAGAAATGTCGATTTTATATCTATTCTTTTTTTATTTTATTTGATACATTGTGGTCAATCACGTAAGATTGGTGAATTAGTTGAAAGTACGGAAAGAGAGGGATTCGAACCCTCGGTAAACAAAAGTCTACATAACAGTTCCAATGTTACGCCTTCAACCACTCGGCCATCTCTCCGACATCAGGATTATGTCTGAGTACCTGGGTGAATAGCGAGGTATTCATCGTTTTTTAGATTATATGGTTAATAGATACGTTTTTTTGACCGGAAAAATTGGAAGTAGATCGAAGGTTTTTTTATTTTAACGAGTTCGCTTTTATGTTAGTTCGTACTATAAAATAAAATTCCTTTGTTTGTGAGAAAATTTTCTCACATAAAGAAAAGGTAATAAAGGAAATAAAAAGAGTTATAGAATGGATTACTACCTATGCCAAGATCGCGTATAAATGGAAATTTTATTGATAAAACCTTTACAATTGTAGCCGATATCTTATTACGAGTCATTCCGACAACTTCCGGAGAAAAAGAGGCATTTACTTATTACAGAGATGGTGCGATTTGATTATCATTTTTTTTTTCTCGCCGATTTGGAATAGAAAGAAAAACGAGTCTTGAAAAAAATCTACGCTTTTGAAGGTGAAGTTTATAATATAAAAAAGCAATCCCTTCTGTCATGTATCCACGATTAATGCAGCCTTAGATGCTTCAATTGTGAATTCTAGTATTGAGCAAAAGGTTTTTACCTATGGTTCCCGTATTACAGATCAATCCTACTACACTAAATACAATATACGAATAGGAGGCATAGTGGAAGAAGCACTACGCCGAGAAATCAACAATACGAAAGCTTTCTTCAAAATGATTCCTTTTCTTTCTTCTTCTTTGGGATTGGGACTAATTCAAATGGTTGGAACAATAAACATCCATCTCGTTCGTACTTTGGATACCCGTATAACCATTGAAGACTGTTGAAGTGACTAATTCCTGGAAATTTAGGGGCGTTGAGAACAAAGCAATTTTTAGAGTTTCCTTTTTTCTTTTTATCTAGCATGAACTCACTTGGTAGTAAGAAAGGATCTTTTGCAAGAAGGTTGGCTAGGGATTTCTTGTAAAAACATTAGCCCCGCTTAGTTCATAATGACATCAAATTTTTCCATATATTATTTTCATTATGCACCTAAAGGAGGAGCCGTATGAGATGAAAATCTCACGTACGGTTCTGAAACGGAGAATTCGTTAAAGCGAATGACGACCGTAACGGATGTCGGCTCAATCTGAAGGAAATTATGCGGAAGCATTACAGAATTATTATGAAGCTATGCGACTAGAAATTGACCCCTATGATCGAAGTTATATACTCTATAATATAGGCCTTATCCACACAAGTAATGGGGAACATACCAAAGCTTTAGAATATTATTTTCGGGCATTAGAACGAAACCCCTTTTTACCACAAGCTTTTAATAATATGGCTGTGATCTGTCATTACGTGCGACTATCTCCACTATAGAAAAAAGAACGAACAGCTAGTCAATGAAATACTAGAAACATAAAAAAGGGCTTTCTACATAAGCATCGTCCAAAACGATTTTTTATCAGCTGTAGCAAATAAATAAACTTCATAGATTGAAATATGAAGTGAAGACTAGATATGCCTAAAAACTTTCTTCTATGGATAAAAAAAGATCTAATTGATAGAGGAAGCACCGTAAAGATCAATTGGAAAGGTTTTTGACCGATACAAGAAGAGCTGTTTATTTATATCATAATATGAGAATATGAGATAAATCTTAGCAATCTACTTATGTAATAAAGTGGATCCCCTAGGGTATTGAGCAGCGGTGTAGCATCAGATCCTAAAGACAGTAAGTCTTTTTCTTTTGTATGAAGTATGAAAAAAAGTCTTTTTCAAAGATTCTATATAAATTTTTATATGAAAGCGGGATAGTTACCTTTCAGAAAATTCTAATATCTAATAACAGTGTAACAGTGGACATGCCTTTTTTTTCTGAAGGTAGGAGCAAAGATAAAACTTATTATATTAATTAATATATTAATTAAATCAAAATGAAAGTTTGAAACTCATGTAATTACTCTCTTTTGTTTAATCCAAGAAAAACCTAATATCTATAAGAAATCTCATTCAATTAGACATTTAATTAGATAGAAAGTTAAAGTTAAAAAACTGGTACACCAAAACAAAAGAGTTGGTTGTCGAGCCGTATGAGGTAAGAAACTCTCAAGTACGGTTCTCAGGGAGGGAATTGACCCGCCTATTCCGACCGCGGAGAACAGGCCATTCAACAAGGAGATTCTGAAATGGCGGAGGCTTGGTTCGCTCAAGCCGCTGAGTATTGGAAACAGGCTATAACGCTTACGCCTGGTAATTATATTGAAGCACAGAATTGGTTGACGATCACGAGGCGCTTCGAATAAGAACTTTTGCTTTGTTTCTTTTTTTTTTTTTTTCTATATTCTATATATATCTTTATTTGTTTTTATAATTAATCGTTTTTTCGTTTCTTGGCCCTCTCGGTCAAATAAAACGGATCCTTTTTTTCTATCAGAAGAACCAATAAAAGAAACAAATTTCATTATATCCTTTTCTCAAATCATTCTATTTCATCTGGTATTCTCTAGGGGTAAGTAGTACATGAATATGAGAATATCCATATATCTAGTTTTTTCTATTTTTTTCTTTTCTACTAGTAAATAAAATAAAACCAAAAAAAGAGATTTGAAAATTACTAAATATAAATACTCGAATGTTTCTTAGTTAATGACTAATAAGCGTTTATTTAAATAGGATAATATCCTCTATTTAAAACATAAAAATAGGCTACATTTCGGAACTTATAATTGAAATATGAATAAACTAGATCTAGATTAGGTTATAAAAAACACTCTTTGTGTACCAATGTAAAGGCGCTAAAACTTTTTTTAATAAAAAAAAGGTCCGTTGAGCACCCTATGGATATGTCATAATAGATCCGAACACTTGCCCCAGATCGACTTCCAGATCATAATTGCTCTAGTTAATAACTAAAGAAAATAGATGAATAGATGGGAGATAGAAGAGAAAGACAAAAATTCTACGCATCTATCATCGGTTCACTAATTACTTGAGTGACTGTTGGCAGGTTTCTTTGTATGTGTTGTCCGGAAAGAGGAGGACTCAATGATTATTCGTTCGCCGGAACCAGAAGTCAAAATTTTGGTAGATAGGGATCCCATAAAAACTTCTTTCGAGGAATGGGCTAAACCCGGTCATTTCTCAAGAACAATAGCTAAGGGACCTGATACTACCACTTGGATCTGGAACCTACATGCTGATGCTCATGATTTTGATAGTCATACCAGTGATTTGGAGGAAATCTCTCGAAAAGTATTTAGTGCCCATTTCGGCCAACTCTCTATAATCTTT